AAGTAAAAAATGTGATTCAAATCCAAGAATAATTAAATAATTAAGATTTAATAGTTAATGGTTCAATTTGTCCTGAGTTGTTGTTTTGTGAAATAAAAAATGAAGTTTAGTAATCTTCCCGAGGGAAAAAATGTTAGTCTAGTTTATATCATGTTGGCGACATGGCCGAGTGGTAAGGCGGGGGACTGCAAATCCTTTTTCCCCAGTTCAAATCCGGGTGTCGCCTGATCAACACAAGACTCAAAATTCCTTATTATGTTCGGCCGATATATAACTCAATGAATTCTATTCCCTCACAGACGCAAAAGAACTGTTGATACTTGCTTGATTCTAAGCATCTGTCGCTTCTCAAAACTAAAAAGGATTTAAATCCTTGCGTCTAAGATTCAAGATTCTAGTGGAAGAGAATTTTGAAGTCCTTCCACTACAATGTAGTGAGTGGCTACTGACTGGATCTTCTCGATCTTAGCTTAAATTGAACTAAGCCGGATAGGCAAGTGAATTAGTGGGTGTGAAAAGAGCAGGAAAATACTTTGGATACAGACTCATGAAAGTCTATAAATGCGCAGGCATTCAATCAATATTAGATTGAATGGGTAATTAGCTTTTTTAGAAAAAAGTGAAAAAAGTCTTTCTTTTTGCACTAACCTCGAGCCAAGAATGAAATAGGCTATCCCCTGATTGGTTCAAGAGTGACAATCGAGAGTATAGTCAAAATTAAATCAAATTAGGAAAGACAGGGATGAATGATTTATCTTCATTCCACATTGTTTATGTCTTTTACTTATCAAGATCAACAAACGAAACAATAGATTTTCATTTCTATGTGTTCAATTAATAACATTCTCGTACTACTTCCAAGAATGGCAAGGCCTATTTTGTGTAGGCTTAATGGTTCCCATTTCTACTATAAAAATCATATAAAAACTTGTTTGAAGTGTATTTAGTGTATTGATTTATGAATAGTCTTGGGTCAGAATCCTTTTTGACTGTTCACTATTGATCCACTATTATTAGTGAACAATAATGGACTAATTCCTTCATATTTATCGAGATAGGGGACATCATTCACATGGATATAGTAAGTCTTGCTTGGGCTGCTTTAATGGTAGTCTTTACATTTTCCCTTTCACTCGTAGTGTGGGGACGAAGTGGACTCTAAGTACTACTAATTAAGTTGATGAATCAAACTTTATCAATTGTTTTCTAGATAGCTCTGTAAAGCGCTTTAAATTATTACATTTTTTTATTTAATTCAAAGTTCCATTGTATTCTGGTCTGGTATAGTAATGTACTATAATGAATAATACCCTTTTTTCAATCAAACAGATATTTCAACAATTCTCCTGCTCGTATTCCGAAAGTAAAGGGGAGACAGAAAGAAATTCCAACCTAATTCTTCCTAAACTGATAAACCAACCAAATTTGACCACATATATCGACAATTAGTAAGAGGGGATTCCCTTTTATTTCTTTTATTTGTTTCCTTTCGTTTTCAAAGATAAAGTAGTACTTTTTTGAAATGACATAGATACGCACTTTCGATGTTCAAGCATTTTTACAACTCCTTTTCGAAATCCTAATAAGTTCCGTTCCCATAGAACTCCTTGAATTATTGGTCAGTGGTGTAATCAATTACTTCTTCATAATGTCAAAAAACAACTAGGTTTTATATATACCCATATTGCTTTTTACTTCATGTATTTTAGTCTTTCGATGTATGTCAGGATTCATAGTTCATATTTGAACTAAAAAAAACCTAAGAAACCTTGGAATTAGCATGGTAAGACTAAGAGGGGAGTTGTCTTTTGCTTTTTTGAGCTTGATTGGAATCAATACAAATCAAATGGATGAAACAAAGAATTAGAATAGGGTAATATTAAGATTACATATACCTAATTCATATCACATATATGATATATGAAGATCAATCAATATTTTGATTGATCTATATTAATCGATAGAATCCGACTTTCTATACTTCACTAAGACTAAAAAAGTAACTAGTATGGTAGAAAGATGAATATATTTCTTTCTACCATACTATCAGATCTCATAGAATACTGCTGATTGTCGTTCGCTCATTTCATTAAGAATCAAAAGGCAAAGCTTTTATTTTTTCATTTTGTATTTATTCAATCATTAATAAGAACTAAGAAGCCAAGTTTCATTCAAATTAATTATTTTGATTTTGACTTATGGTTTTTACATATATGATAAGTAAAAAGGCAGTAGGAACTAGAATGAACAGTGCAGTAGCAATAAATGCAAGAATATTTACTTCCATAATATCATTATTTCGTTTTTTTTTACTTCGCAATAACTCGGGATTTAATCCCCTAGAGATGAGGAATCACTCTTTCGCCGGTAAATTCAATTCAATGAGATGAATTACATCGTGATGATATTGAATCAGATCAATATCATGAATAAGAATATCTGAGCTATCACATGGATTAATCGTCAAGAATTGAATAATATAACATAGAAGGGTCCTTTATCCATACTGAATAAAAAATTGGATTAATGATCCAATCAATAATTTTTTATTTCTTATCCGTTTTCTCTTCTTGACTTTATTTTATATACCATAAATATACCATAATATATCACCAATTATCCGATCAAACATTTTGTGCCCATTTGCCCACTTTTTTGGTTACCAACCCATCGACGTGAAATGAAAAAAGGACGGAGTTAAGCTCTAAATTTCTTTTTGGATGTTAATAATCTAGTTTTCTTGACAACCAAAGAAGTGTGAGAAAGGTTAATCTTGGTATAAAAGATCTAATATTCCATACAATTCACTATTTTTTTGGTTGTTTCTTTGGACCCGAAGGAAAAAAAAAGATTCATTCCTTTGCTCGGTGGGAAGAGATTCTTTTTAGTAATTAAGATTCCACACAATTGGAACCAAAAAATAGGTTTAACCTGAATGGGTTCTATCAGGGTAACTATGTTTAATTTATTTTATAATGTTAGTACAAAAAATGCTCTTAGTAAAAAAATAAACATATAGTATTGTTATACATTACAAGGATGAGGAGCAATCAAAAAAATACAGTAGATACTCTACTGGAATTCTGAATATGCTGCCCCCAATAATTGTACTAATTCACATATGGCTCTCTCCCACCAATTGTTACTATTTGAAATAGAACGGATTTTTTTGATGATAAATGCTAAAAAATAACTAAAGATCACTTTTTGGGGGAATGAAATTATGTTCCCCGTACCCTTTTCTCCGAATAAAGAAGGGGTGGATTGAGTATATATTGGATACGTCGGGACTGACGGGGCTCGAACCCGCAGCTTCCGCCTTGACAGGGCGGTGCTCTTACCAATTGAACTACAATCCCCCTAAAAAGTATATCCATATTATTTTTATTTCATTCAAAGCCCATCTATTTTGAATTACTGCGTTGTAACAGAGATTCGCGGATATATTGATAGTTCCGTGAATGCTTAGTGAAAACAACACGGATTACTAGTAATCCATGTTGTTATTCTCAAATCGATTGAGAATCCATTTTTTCAAAAAAAAAAAGAGAAAATAAAAAATGTAAGTAGGGATATATTAGAAAGTTTTCTTTTTTTCCTGCGAATTCGTTATTTCTAGAAAACAAATGGGTTCTATCCATTCATGGTGGATCAGCGCATTTTTGGGCCGAGCTGGATTTGAACCAGCGTAGACATATTGCCAACGAATTTACAGTCCGTCCCCATTAACCGCTCGGGCATCGACCCAGGAACAATCACTTCTAAGGTTATTTAGAATCCATGATCAACCTCCTTTCATAGTACCCTACCCCCAGGGGAAGTCGAATCCCCGCTGCCTCCTTGAAAGAGAGATGTCCTGAACCACTAGACGATGGGGGCATGTTTTCCTGACCGACCCATACTATGTTCATAATATGACTAGTTTTTCGAAATTGTCAATATAATGGAATAATATGACTAGATCTGACGGATCTTTCTGTCGTCCATGATTCCATATAATTTATTGATTCCTCATTTCTAGTCATGAATCCTTCATTCAAATCGACATTCTATATTTCTCTATATAGATTGATTCTATATAAATTAGAAAAATTGCGAATTGATTCTAGAAATATAGAAAGTGAAATTCTTTTTATTAGATTAGATATTATCTATAAAAAGAAAAGAATCTCTAAATAAAAAACAAAAGAATATGAAGTCTAAGATACTCGCATGGAGTAATTTGTCTTTCAGAAAAGGTTTTAACTTCATTTCTTCCACTCTTCATTCATTGATTTACCTTTGTTAAGATGATATATACCTATCTATATCTCCCCACTAAACTAGGAAAAAAAAAGAGAAATGGAAATCCGGAATAAAAAAATAATCTACAAATTTTTACCTAAGAAATTTAGTTCAGGAGACAAGTAGAATCTCTTGATCATATGATTCGATGAAAGATCTTGGATCTATGCCTAAATCGAATTGGGAAGTACATGTATCAAGTGAATGAGGTTCAGATGGGGGAAATTCAATAAAAGTAATTAGGGCCATTGTGAAATTGAAACAATTTATTGCATTGATATCAATAAACCTTTTCTTTTTAACTATACTAGGTAAAGAAAAACGGAATAGTCCACAACCCGCTATGAGTCTATTGCATATACTTATGTATAGAATATATGTACATATATCTAGTTTATCCGTATAGTAACTCAGTCAGGAATTTAATAAAAAGGGCCCTTTTAACTCAGTGGTAGAGTAACGCCATGGTAAGGCGTAAGTCATCGGTTCAAATCCGATAGGGGGCTTTCGTACCCTCCTGTCTTAGTATTAATATTTGGAGAATACAGATATTCCTTCTATTAATATTTAGGAATACTAATAATAAAAAAAAAAAACAACCGTATAATGGGATCCTAATAAGTTATTATTCTTATGAGTTCGAATAATTAGAGTTAGAAATTTTGAACGTTTGTTTATTCGATTTTTTATTATAATATATTTTTTATAATGAAGAA